GCTAGCGTAGCTTAAACAAAGCATAACACTGAAGATGTTAAGACGGACCCTAGAAAGTCCCGCGGGCATAAAAGCTTGGTCCTGAGTTTATTGTCAGCTATTACTAAATTTACACATGCAAGCATCTACCCCCCTGTGAGAATGCCCTCGATCCCCTAATTGGAAACGAGGAGCGGGCATCAGGCTCGCCATATCCCTGCCCAAAACGTCTTGCTCCGCCACACCCCCAAGGGAACTCAGCAGTGATAGACATTAAGCTATGAGTGAAAACTCGACTTAGTGAAGGTAATAAAGGGCCGGTAAAACTCGTGCCAGCCACCGCGGTTATACGAGAGGCCCGAGTTGATAAACATCGGCGTAAAGTGTGGTTAGGATTTTTCCCACTAAAGTTAAACACCCCCAGAACTGTTATACGCTCCCGGGGACAGGAAGCCCAGCAGCGAAAGTGACTTTAAACCTCCGACCCCACGACAGCTATGACACAAACTGGGATTAGATACCCCATTATGCCTAGCCATAAACTTTGATAGAATCTTACAACCTCTATCCGCCTGGGAACTACGAGCGCTAGCTTAAAACCCAAAGGACTTGGCGGTGCTTCAGACCCCCCTAGAGGAGCCTGTCCTAGAACCGATGATCCCCGTTCAACCTCACCACTTCTTGTTTCTCCCGCCTATATACCGCCGTCGCCAGCCTACCCTCTAAGGGACCCAAAGTAGGCAAAATAAGAACTTCTTAAAACGTCAGGTCGAGGTGTAGCGAATGAAGTGGGAAGAGATGGGCTACATTCTCTACTAACCAGAGAACCACGAAAGAGATTTTGAAACAAACCCCTGAAGGCGGATTTAGCAGTAAGCACGAAAACAGCGAGTTCGGCTGAAACCGGCTCTGAAGCGCGTACACACCGCCCGTCACTCTCCCCGAATACCCTATTCACCCTACCTAAAAAATTTTAATCTTAAGGGGAGGCAAGTCGTAACATGGTAAGTGTACCGGAAGGTGCACTTGGAAAAACAGAGCGAAGCTAAAATAGTAAAGCATCTCCCTTACACCGAGAAGTTATCTGTGCAAGTCAGATCGCCCTGAGCCCACCAGCTAGCCCCCACCCCACAACTAAATATTCCATATATATACTTCCCCCACCCCGCAATTAAACAAACCATTCTTCCTCCCCAGTACGGGCGACAGAAAAGGATAGCAGGAGCTACAGACAAAGTACCGCAAGGGAACGCTGAAAAAGAAATGAAAGAACTATTTATCAAGCAAAGAAAAGCAAAGATTAATACTTGTACCTTTTGCATCATGATTAAGCTAGTAAACTTAAAGCAAAGCGCCCTTTAGTTTTACCCCCCGAAACCAGACGAGCTACTCCGAGAACAGCCTTTTTAGGGCTAACCCGTCTCTGTGGCAAAAGAGTGGGAAGAGCTCCGAGTAGAGGTGATAAGCCTACCGAGCCTGGTTATAGCTGGTTGCCTAAGAAATGGATAGAAGTTCAGCCCCTGACCTTCCCAACCCCTCCCTCAGGCCCAGGGAAGCTCAAGGAGTTAGTTAAAGAAGGTCCAGCTTCTTTAAACAAAGACACAACTTTTTCAGGAGACAAAAGATCATAATTAAACCCAAGGAGTCTTATTTTAGTGGGCCTAAAAGCAGCCACCTACAGAAATAGCGTTAAAGCTTAAATAAAAACCCCCCCATTATCCCGATAATTAATCTTTTCCCCTTGCATTAATAGGCTATCCCATGCCCCCATGGGAGAAACGATGCTTATATGAGTAATAAGAGGCACACGACCCTCTCCCAGCACACGTGTAAGTCGGAACGGACCCCCCGCCGACAGTTAATGGTCCCAAAAGAGGGCACTGTGGAAAAAACTAATAAACTAGATAAAACCACAAGATATAACCATTAAACCCACACAGGTCTGCCAACAGGGAAAGACTAAAAGAGAAGGAAGGAACTCGGCAAACCCACGAGCCCCGCCTGTTTACCAAAAACATCGCCTCTTGCAAGATCAAAGAATAAGAGGTCCCGCCTGCCCTGTGACTTAAGAGTTTAACGGCCGCGGTATCTTGACCGTGCGAAGGTAGCGCAATCACTTGTCCTTTAAATGAGGACCCGTATGAATGGCATAACGAGGGCTCAACTGTCTCCCCCCTCTAGTCAATGAAATTGATTTTCCCGTGCAGAAGCGGGAATGCTCCCATAAGACGAGAAGACCCTATGGAGCTTTAGACATCAAGCAGCCCACAAAAAACAACCCATACCAGTGGCCATAGAACAACGTGGAATCCTGCTGAACTGTCTTCGGTTGGGGCGACCGTGGGATATAAAAAACCTCCCATGAGGACCGGGAAAACCTTCCCAAAACCAAGGGCTACCGCCCTAAGCAACAGAAACTCTGACCTTCATGATCCGGCCTACCGGCCGATCAACGGACCGAGTTACCCTAGGGATAACAGCGCAATCCCCTCCTAGAGCCCCCATCGACGAGAGGGTTTACGACCTCGATGTTGGATCAGGACATCCTAATGGTGCAGCCGCTATTAAGGGTTCGTTTGTTCAACGATTAAAGTCCTACGTGATCTGAGTTCAGACCGGAGTAATCCAGGTCAGTTTCTATCTATGGTCATGCTCTTTTCTAGTACGAAAGGACCGAAAAGAAGGGGCCCATGCCCCAGGCACGCCCCACCCCTATTTGAAGAAACCAACTAAAACAAGAAAAAGGACATACCCGACACTTGTTCAAGATAACAACATGTTAGAGTGGCAGAGCCCGGCAAGTGCTAAAGACCTAAGCTCTTTTAACAGGGGTTCAAATCCCCTCTTTAACTATGATTACAACCCTAATTTTATTTATTATTAACCCCCTAGCCTTTATCGTACCCGTTCTCCTAGCGGTCGCCTTCTTAACCCTCCTAGAACGAAAAGTCCTAGGCTATATACAACTTCGTAAAGGCCCTAACATCGTAGGACCTTATGGACTCCTTCAACCCATCGCAGACGGAGTGAAGCTATTTATTAAAGAGCCTATTCGACCCTCTACCTCCTCCCCCTTCTTATTTTTAGCCACCCCCATACTGGCTCTTACCTTGGCCCTCACTCTTTGAGCCCCCATACCGCTTCCCTACCCCGTCACAGACCTCAACCTTGGCATCTTATTCATCCTTGCCCTCTCAAGTCTAGCTGTCTATTCTATCTTAGGTTCAGGATGAGCCTCAAACTCCAAATACGCTTTAATTGGGGCCCTACGGGCTGTCGCCCAGACTATTTCCTATGAAGTTAGTTTGGGACTCATCCTCTTAAGCATTATTATTATCTCGGGAGGCTTCACCCTTCAAACCTTTAGTACCACCCAAGAAGCCATCTGACTAATCCTGCCGGCTTGGCCTATAGCAGCCATATGATATATTTCCACCCTAGCAGAAACAAACCGAGCCCCTTTCGACCTCACCGAAGGTGAATCCGAACTAGTTTCAGGATTTAACGTTGAATATGCAGGAGGCCCGTTTGCCCTCTTCTTTCTGGCAGAATACGCCAACATTCTCCTAATAAATACCCTCTCAGCAATCCTATTTCTGGGGGCCTCCCATATCCCGCTTTTTCCAGAGCTGACAACGGCCAACCTTATGACCAAGGCCGCTCTCCTCTCCACTATATTTCTTTGAGTCCGAGCCTCCTACCCGCGATTCCGATATGACCAACTAATACACCTTGCATGAAAGAACTTTTTACCCCTCACTCTCGCCCTAATCATTTGAAGCCTTGCCCTTCCAATTGCCTTTGCAGGCCTCCCCCCCCAACTCTAAGCAGGAGCTGTGCCTGAACGCCTAAGGACCACTTTGATAGAGTGAACTACGAGGGTTAAAACCCCTCCAGCTCCTTAGAAGAAAGGGGCTCGAACCCAAACTCAGGAGATCAAAACTCCTAGTGCTCCCATTACACCATCTTCTAGTAAAGTCAGATAAAAAAGCTTTTGGGCCCATACCCCAAACATGTTGGTTAAAATCCTTCCTTTACTAATGAGCCCCTTCATTCTTGCCGCCCTGTTATTTAGCCTATGCCTAGGGACTACCCTTACATTCGCCAGCTCCCACTGACTCCTGGCCTGAATGGGCCTTGAACTTAACACTATAGCCATCCTCCCCCTTATGGCCCAAAGCCACCACCCCCGAGCAATTGAAGCCACCACCAAGTATTTTCTAACCCAAGCAACCGCCGCTGCAATAATTTTATTTGCCAGCACTACCAATGCATGAGTACTTGGTGAATGAAATATTCAACTTACCTCCCACCCCCTAGCCACCACAATAGTTGTCCTTGCCCTCTCCCTTAAAATTGGGCTTGCTCCAATGCACTTCTGACTCCCAGAAGTCCTCCAAGGCCTAGACCTAACCACCGGCCTAATCCTATCCACCTGACAAAAACTCGCCCCCTTTGCCCTCATCCTCCAGCTCTCAACTATTAACCCCAAACTCCTTGTTTTCCTAGGCCTCACCTCTACCCTAGTAGGCGGCTGAGGTGGGCTAAACCAAACCCAGACACGAAAGATCTTAGCATATTCTTCTATCGCCCACCTTGGCTGAATAATCTTGATCCTAAAATTTACCCCCCATCTGACCCTCCTAGCCCTCCTCCTATATATTATCATAACATCCTCCGTATTTTTAACCCTCAAACTCAACAACAGCATAACTATTAATGCACTGGCCACCTCTTGAACAAAAGCACCCGCAATTTCAACAATTGCCCCTCTCACCCTCCTCTCCCTGGGAGGCCTCCCCCCCCTTTCTGGGTTCATACCAAAATGGCTTATCCTTCAAGAACTGACCAAACAACAACTCCCTCTTACCGCCACCATCGCCGCAATGTCTGCCCTCTTAAGCCTCTTCTTCTACCTCCGAATCTCCTACTCAATAGCCTTGACCATGTCCCCTAACACAGTTTCCGCTTCCACCCCCTGACGCCTTAATAACCCGCAGTCTACCCTCCTATTATCAACAGCAACCGCCCTAGCCCTCCTCCTCCTCCCAATTACTCCAACCATTATCTCCACCCTTCCAATGTAAGAGGCTTAGGATAAAAATAAACCAAGGGCCTTCAAAGCCCTAAATGAGGGTGAAAATCCCTCAGCCCCTGTAAGACTTGCAGGACTCTACCCTACATCTTCTGCATGCATAACAGATACTTTAATTAAGCTAAAGCCTTTCTAGAAGGGAAGGCCTCGATCCTACAAAATCTTAGTTAACAGCTAAGCGCCCAAACCAGCGAGCATCCATCTAGCTTTCCCGCCGATAAGATGAACAAGGCGGGAAAGCCCCGGCAGGGGCGAACCTGCTTCTTAAGATTTGCAATCTTACGTGCTAACACCCCGGGACTTGGTGCGGAGAGGACTTAAACCTCTGTTTATGGGGCTACAACCCACCGCTTAACCCTCAGCCACCACACCTGTGACAGTCACACGCTGATTCTTCTCAACCAACCACAAAGACATTGGCACCCTTTACCTTGTATTTGGTGCATGGGCCGGCATGGTGGGCACTGCCCTGAGCCTTTTAATTCGTGCCGAACTTAGTCAACCGGGGGCCCTTCTCGGGGATGATCAAATCTACAACGTGATCGTCACCGCCCACGCCTTCGTTATAATTTTCTTTATAGTAATACCAATCATGATTGGTGGATTTGGAAACTGACTAATTCCCCTAATGATCGGCGCCCCTGACATGGCATTTCCTCGTATGAACAATATGAGCTTCTGGCTCCTTCCTCCCTCTTTCCTCCTTTTACTGGCTTCCTCTGGTGTAGAAGCCGGGGCTGGGACCGGGTGGACAGTCTACCCGCCCCTGGCGGGCAATCTCGCCCATGCTGGTGCATCCGTTGACCTAACCATTTTTTCTCTACATCTAGCAGGAATTTCCTCCATTCTAGGGGCTATTAATTTTATTACTACGATTATCAACATAAAGCCCCCTGCCATCTCACAGTACCAGACCCCCTTATTTGTATGGGCGGTTCTGATTACCGCCGTCCTTCTTCTGCTCTCCCTCCCCGTTCTCGCGGCCGGAATTACCATACTCCTCACAGATCGAAACCTCAATACCACCTTCTTCGACCCCGCGGGAGGAGGGGACCCAATTCTTTATCAACACCTATTCTGGTTCTTCGGTCACCCAGAAGTCTACATTCTGATTCTCCCGGGGTTCGGAATAATTTCTCACATCGTTGCCTACTACGCAGGAAAGAAAGAGCCCTTCGGATATATGGGTATGGTCTGAGCCATGATAGCAATTGGCCTTTTAGGTTTCATTGTCTGGGCCCACCACATGTTTACAGTTGGAATGGACGTCGACACACGGGCCTACTTTACATCTGCCACGATAATTATTGCTATTCCCACGGGCGTTAAAGTCTTTAGCTGACTAGCCACGCTCCACGGAGGAGCCATTAAATGGGAAACGCCTCTTCTATGGGCCCTAGGATTTATCTTTCTTTTTACCGTTGGGGGCCTGACCGGCATTGTCCTGGCGAACTCCTCACTGGATATTGTTCTTCATGATACCTACTACGTAGTAGCCCACTTCCACTATGTGCTCTCCATGGGAGCCGTCTTCGCCATCGTAGCTGCATTCGTACACTGATTCCCCCTATTCTCAGGCTACACCCTCCACAGCACATGAACAAAAATCCACTTTGGAGTTATATTCGTTGGAGTAAATCTTACCTTCTTCCCTCAGCATTTCCTAGGCTTAGCTGGCATGCCCCGCCGATATTCGGACTACCCTGACGCCTACACTCTGTGAAACACCGTATCATCAATTGGCTCCCTAATCTCCCTAGTTGCAGTAATCATGTTCTTATTTATCATCTGAGAAGCATTTGCTGCTAAACGAGAAGTAGCAGCAGTAGAGTTAACCGCTACTAACGTGGAATGACTGCATGGCTGCCCACCCCCCTATCACACATTCGAAGAACCAGCATTCGTTCAAGTTCAGGGTAAATAGCGAGAAAGGGAGGAATTGAACCCCCGTATCTTGGTTTCAAGCCAAGCACAAAACCACTCTGCCACTTTCTTAATAAGACGCTAGTAAAATACTATTACCCTGCCTTGTCAAGGCAGAATTGTGGGTTAAAACCCCGCGTGTCTTGGGCGAAAGCTATAATGGCTCATCCCTCACAATTAGGATTCCAAGACGCGGCTTCACCTGTAATAGAAGAACTCCTCCATTTTCACGACCACGCCTTAATAATCGTCTTTCTCATTAGCACCTTGGTCTTATATATTATTGTAGCTATGGTCTCTACTAAACTTACAAACAAATACATCCTGGACTCTCAAGAAATTGAGATTATCTGAACCATCCTCCCGGCGGTAATTCTTATTCTAATTGCCCTTCCCTCCCTCCGAATCCTGTACCTGATAGACGAAATTAATGACCCCCACCTCACTATTAAAGCTATGGGCCACCAGTGATACTGAAGCTACGAATATACAGACTACGAGGACCTGGGATTTGACTCTTACATAGTTCCCACCCAAGACCTAACCCCCGGCCAATTCCGTCTCCTAGAGACCGACCACCGAATAGTAGTCCCTGTTGAATCCCCCATCCGCATCCTAGTCTCCGCTGAGGACGTCCTTCACTCCTGAGCTGTCCCAGCCCTCGGAGTTAAGATGGACGCAGTGCCCGGCCGACTAAACCAAACAGCCTTTATTACCTCTCGACCAGGCGTATTTTACGGCCAATGCTCAGAGATCTGCGGCGCCAATCACAGCTTCATACCCATCGTTGTTGAGGCAGTCCCCCTCGAACACTTCGAAAATTGATCCTCACTTATACTTGAAGATGCCTCACTAAGAAGCTAAGGAGAACAGCGCTAGCCTTTTAAGCTAGAGAGCGGTGGCTCACAACCACCCTTAGTGGCATGCCTCAACTAAACCCGGCCCCCTGATTTGCTATCCTAGTGTTCTCCTGACTAGTGTTTCTTACAGTTCTCCCCCCCAAAATCCTCAACCACTCCTTCCCTAATGACCCCACCACACAAAGCACAGAAAAAACAAAACCCGAACCCTGAAACTGACCATGGCACTAAACTTCTTCGATCAATTTATGAGCCCCACACTTATAGGAATTCCCCTTATTGGCCTTGCCATAACCCTCCCTTGAATTTTATTTACCTCCCCCACCCCTCGCTGACTAACTAACCGATTCTTAACCCTTCAAGGCTGATTTATTAACCGCTTTACTCAACAGCTTTTCCAACCCCTAAACCCAGGAGGACATAAATGAGCCCTCCTATTCACCTCCCTTATAATGTTTTTATTTTCATTGAATATGCTCGGCCTCCTTCCATACACCTTTACCCCGACTACCCAACTTTCTCTTAATATAGGACTAGCAGTGCCTTTCTGACTTGCCACCGTCATTATTGGCATGCGGAATCAACCAACGATTGCCCTAGGACACCTTCTCCCCGAAGGAACCCCCACCCCCCTGATCCCCGTTCTTATTATCATCGAAACTATTAGCCTGTTTATTCGACCCATCGCCCTGGGAGTACGGCTCACTGCAAACCTTACAGCAGGCCACCTCTTAATTCAACTCATCGCAACAGCTGCCTTTGTTCTTCTACCCCTCATGCCTTCTGTAGCCATCCTGACAGCACTCCTCCTGTTTCTTCTTACACTCCTTGAAGTTGCAGTCGCTATGATCCAAGCATACGTCTTCGTCCTCCTCTTAAGCCTCTACCTACAAGAAAACGTCTAATGGCCCACCAAGCACACGCATTCCACATAGTTGACCCCAGCCCCTGACCACTAACAGGTGCAGTTGCTGCCCTCCTCATAACCTCTGGTCTAGCAATCTGATTCCACTACCACTCGACCACCCTTATAACACTAGGTACCATCCTCCTCCTGCTGACAATATATCAGTGATGACGAGACATTGTTCGAGAAAGCACATTTCAAGGCCACCACACACCTCCCGTGCAAAAAGGGCTTCGATACGGCATAGTACTTTTTATTACCTCCGAAGTCTTCTTCTTTATTGGGTTTTTCTGAGCCTTCTATCACTCCAGCCTAGCTCCCACCCCTGAACTTGGTGGATGCTGGCCCCCAACAGGAATCTCCACCCTAGACCCATTCGAAGTCCCTCTTCTAAATACAGCAGTTCTCCTAGCTTCAGGGGTTACAGTCACATGAGCCCATCACAGCATTATAGAGGGCCAACGAGATCAAGCAATCCAATCCCTCACCCTCACCATTCTTCTTGGGTTCTACTTTACATTTCTTCAAGGTATAGAATACTACGAAGCCCCATTTACTATTGCAGACGGCGTTTACGGATCAACCTTCTTCGTCGCCACTGGATTCCACGGCCTCCACGTTATTATTGGCTCGACCTTCTTAGCTGTCTGCCTACTCCGCCAGATCTTTTACCACTTTACATCTAAACACCACTTTGGCTTTGAAGCTGCCGCCTGATATTGACATTTCGTAGACGTAGTTTGACTCTTCCTCTACATCTCAATTTACTGATGAGGCTCATAATCCTTCTAGTATAAGGTCAGTATATGTGACTTCCAATCACCTGGACCTGGTTAAACCCCAGGGAAGGATAATGAACCTTCTCGCCACCATTCTACTTATTACCACCGCCCTATCTGCCGTTCTAGCCCTAGTTTCCTTCTGACTTCCCCAGATGACCCCCGACACCGAAAAACTATCCCCCTATGAATGCGGGTTTGACCCTCTGGGTTCAGCACGCCTTCCTTTCTCCCTCCGCTTTTTTCTAGTAGCAATCCTCTTCCTTCTTTTCGACCTGGAAATTGCCCTCCTCCTCCCCCTCCCCTGAGGGGATCAACTTGCTACCCCAACCCTTACCCTCTCCTGGACCACCGCTATTTTAATTCTCTTAACCCTAGGCCTAGTATATGAATGAATTCAAGGGGGCCTTGAATGAGCAGAATAGGAAGTTAGTCCAAACAAGACATTTGATTTCGGCTCAAAAAACTGTGGTTAAAATCCACAACTCCCTTATGACCCCCACACACTTTGCCTTCTCCACAGCTTTCATCCTAAGCCTCATGGGACTAGCCTTCCATCGAACCCACCTCCTGTCAGCCCTTCTCTGCCTAGAAGGCATGATATTATCCCTCTTCATTGCCCTATCTCTCTGGACCCTTCAGCTAGAGACTATCGGCTACTCCGCCACCCCTCTTCTTCTTTTAGCCTTCTCAGCCTGTGAGGCCAGTGCAGGACTAGCCCTCCTAGTAGCAACCGCCCGAACCCACGGCACAGACCACCTCCAAAACCTTAACCTCCTACAATGCTAAAAATCCTTATACCAACACTTATGCTCTTTCCAACAGTCTGACTAGCCCCTAAAAAATGACTTTGAACATCCGTCTTAACCCAAAGCCTCCTGATTGCCCTAGCAAGCCTCCTCTGATTAAAAAATACTTCAGAAACCGGCTGACTGACCCTAAACCCCTACCTGGGAACAGACCCCCTCTTCACCCCCCTCTTGATCCTCACCTGCTGACTGCTGCCCCTAATAGTCCTTGCTAGCCAAAACCACATCTCTCCAGAACCCGCTACCCGCCAACGAATCTTTATTACCCTTCTGGTTTCCCTCCAAATATTCCTTATTCTGGCCTTCGGTGCCACAGAAATTATCCTTTTTTATGTTATGTTTGAGGCCACCCTCATCCCCACACTCTTCATCATCACACGTTGAGGGAACCAAACCGAACGTCTTAACGCAGGCACCTACTTCCTATTTTATACCCTAGCAGGCTCCCTCCCCCTCCTGGTCGCCCTCCTTATACTCCAAAATGAAACAGGCACACTTTCCATACTGACACTCCACTACACCAAGCCCCTCAGTCTTTCTCCTTGGGGAGGAAAGCTCTGATGAGCCGCCTGCCTCCTGGCCTTCCTCGTAAAGATACCACTCTACGGAATTCATCTATGACTTCCCAAAGCACATGTTGAAGCCCCCGTTGCAGGATCTATAGTCCTAGCTGCCGTCCTCCTAAAACTAGGCGGGTATGGCATGATCCGAATCATGGTCATTCTCGAACCCCAGTCCACGGACCTGGCCTACCCATTTATTGCCCTAGCCCTCTGAGGAATTATCATGACGGGGTCAATCTGTCTTCGACAGACAGACTTAAAATCCCTCATTGCATATTCATCCGTTAGCCACATAGGCCTAGTGGCAGCAGGCATTTTAATCCAAACCCCCTGAGGTTTCACCGGCGCCCTTATTCTTATGATTGCCCACGGCCTCGCGTCATCTGCCCTTTTCTGCCTTGCCAATACTAATTATGAACGAACCCACAGCCGAACAATACTCCTAGCACGAGGACTTCAAGCGGTTCTTCCCCTAATAACCACGTGATGATTCCTAGCCAACCTGGCCAACTTAGCCCTCCCCCCACTTCCCAACCTCATGGGTGAACTAATTATCATCTCATCCTTGTTCAATTGATCCTACTGAACCCTCATTCTGACTGGCCTAGGCACCCTCATTACTGCCAGCTACTCTCTTTACTTATTCCTCATGACCCAACGAGGACCCCTCCCCCAGCACATATTTGCCCTAGAACCCTCCCACACCCGAGAACATCTCCTAATTTCCCTCCACCTCATCCCCCTCCTCCTCCTCATCCTCAAGCCAGAACTAATCTGAGGATGGTTCTCTTGTAGACGTAGTCTAATAAAGACGTCAGATTGTGATTCTGAAGACAGGGACTAATAACCCCTCGTTTACCGAGAGAGGCCCGACGGCAATGAAGACTGCTAATCTTCCATCCCCAAAGTTAAACCCCTTGGCTCCCTCGGGCTTTTAAAGGATAACAGCTCATCCGTTGGTCTTAGGAACCAAAAACTCTTGGTGCAAATCCAAGTAAAAGCTATGCACCCAACAACCCTCTTAATAAACTCAAGCCTTATCTTAATCTTTGTTCTGCTACTCTCCCCCCTCCTCCTCACTCTGAACCCCTCCCCCCTGAAAAAAGACTGAGCCCTCTCCCACGTTACTATAGCCGTGAAAACAGCCTTCCTTGTAAGCCTTTTCCCCCTGTTTATTTTTCTTAATGAAGGCTCAGAAACAATTATCACCAGCTGAAATTGAATAAACACTCTCACATTTGATATCAACTTAAGTCTAAAATTCGATCACTACTCCATCGTTTTCACCCCAATTGCCCTTTACGTGACATGATCAATTCTAGAATTTGCTTCCTGGTATATACATGCGGACCCAAACATGAACCGCTTCTTTAAGTACCTCCTCTTGTTTCTTGTCGCCATAATCATCTTAGTAACTGCTAACAACATGTTCCAGCTGTTTATCGGATGAGAAGGCGTAGGCATCATATCCTTCCTTCTAATCGGATGATGACACGCACGGGCGGACGCCAATACCGCTGCCCTCCAAGCAGTGATCTATAACCGGGTCGGCGATATTGGACTAATTCTCAGCATGGCCTGGCTTGCTACAAACCTCAACTCGTGAGAAATGCAGCAAATATTCGCCTCCTCAAAGGACCATGACCTCACCCTCCCCCTTATAGGACTAATCCTTGCTGCCACCGGAAAGTCGGCACAATTTGGCCTCCACCCATGATTGCCCTCCGCAATGGAGGGTCCCACACCGGTCTCTGCCCTACTTCACTCGAGTACCATAGTCGTAGCCGGAATCTTCCTCCTAATCCGGCTCAGCCCCCTAATAGAAGACAACCAAGTGGCTCTTACAACCTGCCTCTGCCTCGGTGCCCTCACCACCCTATTCACCGCTACCTGTGCCCTTACACAAAACGACATCAAGAAAATCGTCGCATTTTCAACTTCAAGTCAGCTAGGCCTAATGATAGTGACTATTGGACTTAATCAACCACAACTTGCCTTCCTTCACATCTGTACCCACGCTTTTTTCAAGGCCATGCTCTTCTTATGCTCGGGGTCAATCATTCACAGCTTAAACGATGAACAAGACATCCGTAAAATAGGAGGCCTCCAACACCTCACCCCCTTCACCTCCTCTTGCCTAACAATTGGCAGCCTAGCCCTTACAGGAACTCCATTCCTAGCAGGCTTTTTCTCCAAGGACGCCATCATTGAAGCCCTAAACACATCCTACCTCAACGCCTGAGCCCTGACCCTTACCCTACTAGCCACCTCATTTACTGCCATTTACAGCCTTCGAGTGGTTTACTTCGTATCCCTTCACCACCCACGATTCACTCCCCTCCCCCCCATCAACGAAAATAATCCCGCAGTAATCAATCCAATCAAGCGCCTAGCCTGAGGAAGCATTTTTGCTGGCCTAATCATTACCTTAAACCTAACACCAAACAAGACCCCAATCATGACCATAGCACCCCCCCTCAAACTAGCCGCATTAATCGTAACCATTACCGGTTTCCTCGTAGCCTTGGAACTCGCCACCTTGACAAGCAAGCAATTCAAACCGCTTCCCCGCCTCTCTCCCCACAACTTCTCCAACATACTAGGCTATTTCCCCAACATCATCCACCGCACCCTCCCAAAAACTTTCATGGTTCTAGGACAAAGCATCGCCACTCAAATAATTGACCAAACTTGATTAGAGAAAACAGGACCAAAAGCCATTACCTCAGCCAGCCTCCCCCTCGCTACCATGACAAGCAACATTCAACGCGGATTGATTAAAACCTACCTAACTATCTTCCTCCTCACCCTCGCCTTAACCTCTCTAATCCTAATATTTAGACAGCTCGAAGTGCCCCCCGACTCAAACCCCGAGTTAGCTCTAAAACTACAAACAGCGCCAACAACAAAGCCCAAGCACATACCACCAGTATTTCACCCCCCAAAGAGTATATTAGAGCAACTCCCGCCACATCCCCCCGCAAAACCATAAACTCCTTCATTTCATCCACTGTGATTCAAGTAATATCATATCACCCCCCCAACAACCCAAATCCGGCCATAACAACCCCCCCAAGATACACCACTACGTACCCTGCTACAGACCGATCCCCCCAAGAGGTGGGATAGGGCTCAGCTGCTAGGGCCGCAGAATACGCGAACACCACTAACATTCCTCCCAAGTAGACTAGAAACAGAACCAAAGACAAAAAAGAACCCCCACAACTCAATATCACCCCACACCCAAAACCCGCTGAAAGGACCAATCCAAGTGCCGCAAAATAAGGGGCAGGATTTGAAGCCACCCCTACTATACCAACAACAAACCCAAAAAGGAACAAAGACATTAAATAAGCCATATATTCCTGCCCGGACTCTAACCAGGACCAATGACTTGAAAAACCACCGTTGTAAATCAACTACAAGAACCTAATGGCCATCCTACGAAAAACCCATCCCCTAATAAAAATTGCAAACGACGCACTAGTTGATCTCCCTGCCCCCTCTAACATCTCAGCTCTATGAAACTTCGGCTCCCTACTAGGTCTCTGCCTTATTGCCCAAATTGTTACAGGACTCTTCCTAGCTATACACTACACATCTGACGTCGCCACTGCCTTCTCTTCAGTCGCCCACATCTGCCGAGACGTAAACTATGGATGAATAATCCGTAATCTCCATGCCAATGGAGCATCCTTCTTTTTCATTTGCATCTACATCCACATCGCACGAGGCCTGTATTACGGATCCTACCTCTATATGGAAACCTGAAACATCGGAGTAATTCTCCTTCTTCTGGTAATAATGACCGCTTTCGTCGGCTATGTTCTCCCTTGGGGCCAAATGTCCTTCTGAGGAGCCACAGTCATCACTAACCTTCTCTCTGCTGTCCCTTATGTAGGCTCCACCCTAGTTGAATGAATCTGAGGGGGGTTCTCCGTAGACAAAGCCACCCTTACCCGCTTCTTCGCCTTCCACTTTTTACTCCCCTTCGTAATCATCGCTGTGACAGCCATCCACCTACTCTTCCTTCACGAAACCGGCTCAAATAACCCCACTGGCATTAATTCCGACGTAGATAAGATCGCATTTCACCCGTACTTTATCTACAAAGACCTGCTTGGCTTCGTAATCATGCTAGCCGGCCTCTCCGCCCTTGCATTCTTCTACCCCAACCTCCTTGGAGACCCCGACAATTTCACGCCCGCCAACCCCCTAGTCACCCCCCCTCATATTAAGCCCGAGTGATACTTCCTGTTCGCCTATGCCATCCTACGCTCTATTCCTAATAAACTAGGAGGAGTTCTCGCCCTTCTTGCATCAATCCTGGTCCTAATACTAGTACCAATCCTTCACACATCCAAACAGCGAGGCCTGATATTTCGACCTCTCACCCAGCTATTGTTCTGAACTTTCGTGGCAGACGTAGTAATCCTCACGTGAATCGGAGGAATACCCGTTGAACACCCATTCATCATCATCGGCCAAGTGGCCTCCTTCCTTTACTTCTTCCTCCTTCTAGTCCTAGTTCCAGCCGCAGGCTGACTAGAAAACAAAGTACTTGAATGAGCCTGCCCTAGTAGCTCAGCCCCAGAGCGCCGGTCTTGTAAACCGGAGGACGGAGGTTAAAATCCCCCCTAGCGCTCGGAAAGAGAGGATTCTAACCTCTACCACTGACTCCCAAAGCCAGAATTCTAAGTTTAACTACTCTCCGCCAAGCTTTCCCCCGAACAACATCGCAGCCCCAAACAACATGCTCGCCCCTCCCCGCACCCCGCTGACTTTGCCAGGGTGCCTAAAAACCTGTCATAAAAAAAAAAAT